CTAAAAGGTTATAAAAGGGTAATAGAAGTTGCTCTTCTTTGAATCGAGTTGGTCCGAAATCAAATTCAAATAAAGAAATAAAAGAAGATGAAAATATTCAATTTTTTGAGATTTTTTGAAAAAGTCAAGGCTTTCTTTTTTTTTAGTGTCCGTCTATAATGACTGATAAATCAAGAACTTTCAATTTGAACTAAACGAATTCTTTAAATTTGTTTTTATTACCGTCGTATCTGGATTGAGACTTAGGTAAATGTTTTATTCATATATGTAGTAAAAGAACATATCTAATTTAGCTCTTTCATGCCTATTCTAACTAGTTATTTTGGTTTTTTACTGGCTGCTTCAACTATAACCCCAGCTCTATTTATTGGTTTGAACAAGATACGACTTATTTGAAATGAATGAGATTCAATAAACAATTTACAAAAAGAAAAATCAAAGCCTCTCATATCTCATAATATTTCATTTCAGGTATTCTATGGTTCCTTCCCGCGTCAATTGCCAATTCCTGTTCATTGAGATTCACGGATAATTCAGATTAATATTTAGGGATAGATCTTACCTCTCTTTTTATTCCCTAAAACAAATCGAAATGATTGAAGTTTTTCTATTTGGAATCGTCTTAGGTCTAATTCCTATTACTTTAACAGGATTATTTGTAACTGCATATTTACAATACAGGCGCGGTGATCAGTTGGACCTTTGATTAAGTAACATCTCTTTTTTTGATTGACCTCCTCCTTGTAGGAGGTCAAATTTCAGTTGCAATTCTACTTTGTTTTGTTAAATTATTTCATTGTAATTCGACATAAAAGAAACGGAATCACGCTCTGTAGGATTTGAACCTACGACATCGGGTTTTGGAGACCCGCGTTCTACCGAACTGAACTAAGAGCGCTTTCTTATATCATATCCTATAAAAGTAGATACGATTGTAAAGAAAAGTATTTTTTTACCCCGGAGGATTCTTGTGTACATATAGTATGTACAAATGAAAGATTATGTCCAAAAATTCCCGATCTTACTCAATGAATCCCTCGTAACTGTCCATAGGAGAAAGAATAGGTAGGGATGACAGGATTTGAACCCGTGACATTTTGTACCCAAAACAAACGCGCTACCAAACTGCGCTACATCCCTTTTAAAAAATTGTTGTACAGTGTCATTGTATAAAATCCATGTCTTGTTTTCCACACATCCTTCTTTTTTGCTTTTATAGGTATAGAATGTTCTTGTCATCTTTTTTAGGGGGGCGGCAAAATCTAATCTGCTGGGTCGTTGTACATATGCATTTTAGTTAGTAATTCCTAATTCTAATTTCATTTCAAGCAAAAACAAATGATCTTGAACTAAAAGATCGGGTTATCTATGATCTATGTATTAGAATATCGAACTAGAACCATATATGTATTACAATATACAATACAAATAAATAATTCAAATAAATAAGAAAAAAAAAATAATAAAAGAAGAAGGAGGATTTTCAATGCGAGATATCAAAACATATCTCTCAACGGCACCTGTGCTAACCACTCTATGGTTTGGGTCTTTAGCAGGTCTATTGATAGAAATTAATCGTTTATTTCCGGATGCCTTGTCATTCCCTTTTTTTTAATCCTGTTTTAATCCTGATTGAATTCTTGTATTGATCTGTGAAGAAATGAAGTGTGAAGAAATGAAGAATATTTGAGATACAATTCTACGTAACATGTCTCCAATTTCGCTCCCTTTTTCTTTCCTATCCTAAAAAAAAAAGAAAGAGAAAGAGTGTATCGAACTTCAGTCAAAATACAGTGAATCTACGATAGAATTTGGGGGAAAAGAAATGGAAATGTGGATCCAGTCGTTTAGGGGCGGTTACACGAAATTCTAATATAGAAAAGAAAGAAGAAAATACTGAGATTAGGATAGGAATAATTCATAGTTAGAAAAAATTGTATTAATTAATTATTACGATATTCATTAAGATTCTTCTATTAATGAATATGACTCTCTTTCTTTATAGTTATAGTAATGAATAGTTATAGTAATGAATAGTGATTTTCTTTTCTATTATAGTACTTCGAAGTCATTCGAATTCTAATAATTCGAAAAAGAAAAGATTTACGAATTTTCTTTCTAGTTAGTAACTTTTATTAATATAGATATAGAATATAGATTCTTTTTTTATTTTCTTTTTCTTTGGTTTGGGTCAAAAAGAAAATGAAGAGAGTTCTAAAGTGAAGTCGATCCAAAATGAAAAGGAGGTTCATGGCCAAAGGTAAAGATATCAGAATTATAGTGATTTTGGAATGTACCTGTTGTGTTCGAAAGGGTGTCAATAAAGAATCGCCGGGCATTTCTAGATATATTACTCAAAAGAATCGACACAATACACCCAATCGATTAGAATTTAGAAAATTTTGTCGCTATTGTCAAAAGTATACGATTCATGGGGAAATAAAGAAATAGATGGAACGGAATGCGTGTGTGATTTTTCCAAGTAGCGGGAAGAGTAAGAACTTTACATCTTAACATTAACATATATAATACAAACCAAATCCTATTTTGGTCGAATCTTAAATGAATAAGAAAAAAGAATAGAATTCTATTTTCTAGATCCTTTATATATATAAGGAATAAACAAACAAGGAATAAGCAAACCATGGATAAATCCAAACAACCTTTTCGTAAATCCAAGCGATCTTTTCGTAGGCGTTTACCCCCAATTGGATCGGGGGATCGAATCGATTATAGAAACATGAGTTTAATTAGTCGATTTCTTAGTGAACAAGGAAAAATCTTATCTAGACGGACGAATAGGTTGACCTTGAAACAACAACGATTAATTACTATTGCTATAAAACAAGCTCGTATTTTATCTTCGTTACCTTTTCGTAATAATGAGAAACAATTGGAGAGAGTGGAGTCGATCCCTAGAACTACTGGTCCTAGAACCAAAAATAAATAGAGATACTCCTCAAAACTCCAATAGTAAATCAAGCTCATATTAATGTTTTGCTCGAAAAAAAAAATAGAATCCAGATTTGATTCTTGTATTCTAAAAAAGGAAAAATGGGGAAGAAATCTTTTTTTCTTGAAAGATGTTCGTTTATTCCTACTACTCAAATCTTAATTTCTTTTTCTTCTATCTTCCCGGAGTCCATTCTCCGGGAAATCCTGTTTCAATCATTCTTGTTTCCTTTATAATAGATTCTATTAAGATTCTTTTATTCCTTTATTTGATTTGTATTTGATTTTTGATTGATAATTTTATTTGAAATGATATCAAAACAATTCTTATTTGATAGGGCTATTTGCGCAAGTATTTTACGATTCAGAAGCAATTGTCTCTTGTACAGATTGTGGATGAATAGGCTATAACTATAGAATATTCTATCCTCACGAGTTACCGCATTTATCCGAGTGATCCACAAACGACGAAAATCTCTCTTTTTCCTGCTCCTATCTCGATGAGAGGAAACCAAAGCTCTCATTCTTTGTTGAGTAGTCGTTCGAGTAAGTCTTGAATGAGCCCCTATAAAGGTTGATGCAAATAAACGAATCTTTTTTCGACGTCTTCGAGCTGTATATCCTCGTTTAACTCTGGTCATTGAATCAAATGAAACTTTCTTGAATAACTAATTGATTTCTCTTCTTTCAGTCATCCTTTTCCTCCGGTCGATTAATAACAAAACGGATTCTTCCGATATATAAAATATAAATTCCAATGGCTTTTGCGACTATGACCTTCCCGACCACGATTTTTTCTTTCTTCAAAGTATCTCGCCTGGAAATAATAAATTTGACTGCTACTAAAGAAAAAAGAATAGTGGGTTCCCTCGTTTCTATGGCAACTTCTGAAACGGTGAGGTCCTCTCTATACACCGGAGCCTCTTCTTTCATTTCATCGAATCTTATTGTGAACTTGTATAGTTCACACTCTTTGGCTCTACCCATCCATTTTTCAATTAGAATTCTTTTTTCAATTCTAATTAGAAAGTAATAGTCCTTTTCACAAAAAAGCTATCCATACAGTGACGGCATTTAATTCTGAAAGTTGGCTAGGTAGCTGACCCTGTTAGTCCGTTTTTTCAAGAATAGGAATAGGAGCATAACCTTTTTCCTCCGCTTAATGGATAACTATTTGTTACCAATGGAGAATTCCTTCTCATCTCAAATGGAGTGATTGGATTTGCACCAATAGAAACCATAAATTCATAACATAATTAGGTAGATGATAGATCTTCATTTTTATCTATTTATATAATAGTCAATTAGATAGCCGTCTTCCACTCTATCTATCCTAATTCATCGGTAGTGGTCGTTGATACTGGAAAAGATTTTTGCATTTCTTCAAACTCATGATCTGAACTGAACGAGTCGCACATACACCCTAGTACATGTTCCTCGACGCTGAGGACATCCTCGAAGAGCGGGAGATTTCGTGACATTTCTTATTGGCTGTCTTGCGTTTCTAATAAGTTGTTTAATGGTTGGCATGGCATGTCTATAGAATCTCATTCTAGATAGAATAGAGCGGGTTGGCTTAGATCGATCTTAACCTGATGGTTGATGATTATGAATGATTTCTATTCACACGGAAATCTCAAATTTTGAAACGGAATTCGTATATTTATACGGAATCCCCAGTATTTGAATTTTCGACCGCTACAAGATCAACGATGCCATGAGCTTGGGCTTCTGTTGCTGACATAAAAACATCCCTTTCCATATCTTCGGATATAACCCATAAAGGGTTGCCCGTTCTTTGTACATAAACTTTTGTGAGAGTTTCGCGAAGTTTCAATAGTTCTTCTGCTTCCAGGATAAATTCCCCTGCTTGTGCCTCGTAAAAAGAACTAGCAGGTTGGTGAATCATAACCCTGATGATATTGATATAACATCATGAACGGTTCTTCTATCTATATATCGCACGATTGGGTTAAAGTAAGGGGGAATCAAAATAACAATAAAAAGAATTAAACAACCGTACGGGCATCTTTTGTACATTGCATACGGCTCTGCAATGGAATTTCTTTTTTCGATAGACGATAGAATTGATTCTATCAAAAAGAAGAAATAGAACCCATCCGATCCAAATCGTTAAATGATCCATTTACCACCCTTCCTTTCGTAGTAGTAAAAAAGATACTATGATGGTTCTGTTGCTTTATATATTTATCTCGTCTGTGGTTTGTTTAGCAATCCCAAAGTTTCTTTTTGATACGATCCAAGAAGGAGAAAATGATTTTTTCCATTTTTTTGACTCTTTCTCTCATAACATAAAAAGAAGAAAGATACTTCTGGTGTGGAAGAATAATGGTTTGTGACGCTGAAATTGACTCTTGCTTGACACATAAATCAAATTGGGAATAACTCTTCTTTCATACTACTATCTCGATACAAAATCTCATGTTAGAAAAAAAACAATAATGGTTTGTTCATATCGAACTCGAAGTGCCATGCTATTATTACTTATTCTTTATTTGATTCATATTCGATACAGCGAAGGCATAGTATTCTTTTTTTTTTCTCAAAGAAAAAAACTCATTGGCGCCAAGCGTGAGGGAATGCTAGACGTTTGGTAATTTCTCCTCCGACCAGAATGAAAGATCCCATTGAAGCGGCTAATCCCATACATATTGTATGTACATCCGGTGACACAAATTGCATAGTATCATAAATGGCTATTCCTGGTATTACCCATCCGCCTGGAGAATTTATAAACAAATAAAGATCCCTAGTATCATCTTCTATGCTGAGATATACCATGAGACCAACAAGTTGATTCGAGATCTCACTATCAACCTCTTGGCCTAAAAAAAGTAATCTTTCTCGATGAAGTCGGTTGATTAGGGCAAAATTGTATCCCTGAGGAACCGTACGTGCACCTTTGGATGCATACGGTTCGAAAGAATTGCGAAAAAAAGAATCAATGTGTCGATTCCAGTCCTATTTCTTTTTCCTTTTTTACATGAGTTTTGCCCTCCTTCCCATTCTAGAATGTAAAAAAGGAAAAAGAATTTTATGAACTTATTGAACTAACTTCTCATTGATGTATTGTTTCATCGAAATTCAAATAACGATGTAATTTTCTTGTTCCTGAATGGGCCCTTTCAATTCTTTTAGGTTCTTGTTCTACTCCGGGGGAAGATTTTCCCGAATTCCATTTGCGCATATAGGTCAAATGATTCCAGTACCACTTCTTTTTTTTTTCAATTGTTTGATACCTTTCCCCAAGATATTCGATGTATTCATCATACTACTCCATTGGTAGGCAGTTTTATATAATCCCTATAGTAAGTCTAAGAATAGTCTATGATAAAAGCGGTAATCGTGTAATCATCATCTATTCTACATAATAGATTATATTATAAGATTCTATTATAGTAAGTTCTATTTATAGTAAGTTCTATTATATTCTATTTCATTACTAATGAAGTTCAGAATTTATTAAGAATTTAATTAAATTTCTATTTTATTTTTATATTCTTTATTTAATATTTCTTATTTATATTACTACATTTACACTCCCATTATATTACTTTTACTTACTTTTACTCTTACCATTTCCAATTTGGTATTCTCTGAACGGAGCCTGGATACTTTATTTTATCAGTCCAAGTAAACCATCAATTATTTGAATTGATAATATTGATCCCCAATAGGAATTATTGTGCTTCACGCTCCGAATTATTGATGATTCAATCAATACAATATTGAATATATCTTTATTGGATTGGGCGAAACAGAGAATACTCGATCGGGGGAGATAACGGGGAAATCCCATATGACCAATATGTCTGACAAGTCGCACTATACGTCAACCCAAGCTGCATCTTCCTCTCCAGGACTCCGAAAAGGTACTTTTGGAACACCAATGGGCATTAAGATAAAGAAAAAAATGAAGTACTATACTTTACTTTAATATGGAAACGTAACAATGGTTTGTTTTATTGTCTTCATCATTTTTTCTCTTTCTTTTCTATTTTGATATTCTATATATATTTCTTTTTTCTTTTTATATCTTCTTTTATATCTTAGATATTCTATATATTCTATTTCTATATTCTTTCTATTTCTATATTCTATTTTTAGATCTTTTAATCTTCTTTCTATTTAGAATCTTATATTCTTAGATTATCTTATTTAGATTATCTTATTCTTATATTATATATATATATATTCTATAAGATCTATAAGATTTATAAGATTCTATAAAATATAATTCTATAAGATTCTATAAAATATAAGATTCTATAAAATAAAATAGAACTTAATACTTAATATTATTATATAGATAGGACTGGAAGGTTCATAGAGGAAGACAGAATGAATAAAGAAAAATTATAACGAACGGGATCGATCGGATTAACCGATTGTTCGAATGATTTCGAATTATAAAAAAGTATCTATGCATTATTTTTCCCTCAAAATCCTCCCATTGCGTATTGGTACTTATCGGGTATAGAATAAGATCTGTTTCTCTTTGTTCTTATAAATAGAAATAAAGAAAAT